ATAAGAGTTATATAGGAATCGAAATAGTCTTTTATTTTCTTTTTTCAAAAGCAAAATGGATTTCATTGAACTAATAAGACTATTCCAATTCGAATAATAGTTGAGAAAGAATCGCAATAAATGCAAAGATGGAACATCTTGAATCCGGTATTCAAGGATTTGAACCAAGATTTCCAAATGGAGAGGATAAGGTATTTCTATATGTGATAGATAATGCAAATGCAAAAATTTGTCTTCTAAAAAGGGAAATATTGAATGAATAGATTGTAAATTTTGAAACTTTTGTATTTCTTTTTCTTCCGAACAAGATAGTAGCCCTAGCAAGAATGGGATTTCTACAACGATCGCAAACCCCTCAGATAGAATCTGAGAATAAAACTCAGAATAAAAATAATTGCTGTGATTCAACAATCGATCTTGGTTAGGATGATTAACCGAATTAATCCAAAAATTCTGCTGATACATTCGAATAATCAAACGTTTCACAAGTAGTGAACTAAATTTCTTGTTATTACAACCATAAATTTCCACAGGTTCGGAACCATTTAATCCATAATCATGGGCAAATGCATAAATATATTCCTGAAAGAGAAGTGGGTAGACGAAGTATTGTTGACAAGATTTCTTTTTTTCTGAATACCCTTCGAATTTTTCCATTTGTATTTCTACTTGAATCAGAGAAAAAAAGCACTTCTCGGTTTATCAAATGATGATACATAGTGCAATATGGTCATAACAGGGTGTTGCATAATACAAACCCTGGAAAGAAAGGGAGTCTAATCCATAGATCCTTTTCTGCTCCTTTTCTATCCAATTAGTTTTTGTTTGTTCTAATTACAAAAAAGAACAAATCTTTTATTTTTGCAGGCCAATCGCTCTTTTGACTTTGGAATAAGGTCTCTTTATCAATATACTGCTTCTTTTACACATTCTATTCATAACATCCCTTTTCAATCCATAATCAAAAATAATTAGGATTTCTAAAAAAAAAAGTCAAGATCAAGGGTCCACTCATAGGAAAACCTAACCTTTCCCCGCATCAGGTACTAATCTATTTTTAACGTCTAATTAGATCGGGGAATCCTTCCATTCGAATTAAGATAAGAAGTTAAGCTCGTTGCTTTTTATTTTACCAGAATTAGAGCTAGGCTCTATCCATTTATTCACTAGACCCAGAAAATCGGAATTTTTTTATTCAAAAAAAAAAAAAGAAAAAAAGAAATTGATTTTATTACGACATGCTATTTTTTCCATTCATTACCTTTGAGGATCAGTCGTGGTCTTCTAGACTCTACCAAGAGTCTGGACGAATTTGTTGCTTCATCCAAATGTGTAAAAGATCATAGTCGCACTTAAAAGCCGAGTACTCTACCATTGAGTTAGCAACCCAGATAAAATAGGATCTTAGATACGATCGAAATCCAAAAATCGATGGAATTACACCGGACGCTCCTGTCAAAACATTGAATTAGCAAGACATCAAAAGACAGATTTTATCACCCATTAAAAACACTCAAATACCAAAATGAACAGATCCGGTTAAATTTCACTAAGGTAAAAAAGGAGCAGCCCCAATCACAATGGCAAAATTGTCATTTTTTTATAAATTTTTATTTAAAGAAATAAAAACATCTTGTATGAGAGTACATGCAAGGGGGGCAGCCCTATCATTTGAGGGAAGTGTAGACAGAAATACTTAATATGGAGTGACGATAAAGAAACCTATCTATCTACAAATTCTATTTGTTGAATAGACCTTTGTCAATGGAAATAGAATGGTAAGAAAACCAATTAGATACAAAAAGGAAATAAAATAAGGACTTTTGTTGGATTGGCACGACATAAATGCAGCAAAAAAAAAAAATAGGACTAAGAAAGAGACAAATTGTGTCTAAAAAATTAAGGAGTACTAGCAACCCTCTCCTACTTTTTTATTCATTTAGTTTTTCAATTCACTTAAAGTTCTTTCTTTATCTTTAAAGAATTCCGCCTTCCTTAAAATATCATAAACAGTTCTTGTAGGCTGAGCACCCTTTTCAAGGAAATAGAGAATAGCCGGAACATTTAAACAAGTTTGATTCTTTATCGGATCATAAAAACCTACTTTTCTAAGATCTCTTCCTTCTCTTCGAGATCGAACATCAATTGCAACGATTCGATAGATAGCTTATTGGGATAGATGTAGATAAACAAAGCCCCCCCTTAGAAACGTATAAGAGGTTTTCTCCTCATACGGCTCGAGAAAATGATTCGAATTTCTGTCTATAATCGAATTTCTGTCTATAATATCAAGTAGATAGAAATTCGATTATGACTTGCATTAATTTCCTTACAGAAAAGAAAAAACAAATTTCATTTATACTCATGACTCAAGTTGGCTAATTTTGACTGACAGACTTGAAAAGAAAAATACTTCGAAATTTTTTGAGTCGTCTCTAAACTATTTTCTTTATCTCATCTCGAACAAATTGACTTTTATTCCTTATTCTGATCTAATTCTATTGTTGAGACAGTTGAAAATCATGTTTACTTGTTCCGGAATCCTTTATCTTTTATTTGTGAAATCCTTGGGTTTAGACATTACTTCGGGAATTCCTATTCCTTTTTTCTTTCAAAAGAGTAGCAACATACCCTTTCTTTTTTCTTATTTCCTTCGATAAAGCATTCCCTCTTCTATAGAAATCGAATATGAACGATTGATTCGGATAGACTTTTAATCGAAAAAGTTTTTCCAATCTTCAAAAATCAGACTTTTTTCTTATTTTAACCTTTCGATTTCCATATTTAAGGATAGACTGACAAAGTTGGCCTAATTTATTAGTTTTCACTAACCCTAGATTCTTCCCCTTGATAAAAAAGAAATTCTCTTCTCTCGAGCTCCATCGTGTACTATTTACTTACAAACAACCCAGCGCAAATTCGGTTCGGGACGAATAGAACAGACTATGTCGAGCCAAGAGCATTTTCATTACTATGGAAAATGATGGATAGCAAAATCCACAATCGATCATGTCCTTCAAGTCGCACGTTGCTTTCTACCACATCGTTTTAAACGAAGTTTTACCATAACATTCCTCTAATTTCATTGCAAAAAGGTATCGAGAATTGATCCAATATGGATGGAATCATGAATAGTCATTGCTTTTGTATACTAATTCAAACTTGCTATCTATGGAGAAATATGGATAAAAGAAATAAGTATTTATCGGGGAAGACTCCGCAAAGATCCAATTGATTTAAACCCATATTCTATCATATGAATGAAACATAGTTCGAAAAAGAGGAATAAAATAGTTTGCTTAAGACTTATTTATTATTGAATTTCCATTCTCAACAGAGAACTCGAGATGATCAATCCTGAAATGAGAAGTATCGACTCTTCCCCAACAAATAAACTATCAACCTCCAAAAAAGTTGAATTAATTTAATTAATTCATTTCTTTTTCTGTAACAAAAACAATTAACTATTAACCAAATAAACTATGCCAATGAAAAGATTGGTAGTTTTTTGGTAGTTATAAAATTCCCATACTTCGTCGACTCGAGTAACAAAAGAGAGAAAAAATTTTGTGTAAAGTAAAATAAAGGCCCTTGTTTTTACTTATAGCATTATTTCTTTTACCTAAAACAAAGAACTAAAAAAAAATAAGAAAAGTATGATTTTTTTCAATCAATTCGAAAGTCGAGTAGGCAGAATATATGAATTTCTCTCTAATCCTCACATTCCATTGATTTGGAAATGGATATTTGCAAATCTGATAATACCCAAAATAGAAAAAAGGAGTCCCTATCCGTAGAATGGAAACACTTTTCTTTTTTACTTATTATTTTTTTTACTTACTTTAATTCTTTAGTTTTTGGAAAATAAATAGGGGGGTACTTCTTTTCTTTCACGTTGGGTGTCAAATGTATCCTGTAAGAATTCCCACTTCATGGATACAGAGCATAAAGTTTATCTAAGAAGTTTAAATTTCAAAACACATATTCAAAACACATATGAGTAATGGGTAGTAGGGACATATCCTGAATGCACCTAATAGACCAAAATTTTTCATGAAAATAAAAAGAGTCAATTTGACTGGACTTGACACTTCATTTTCTTTTCTGAGAAAGAAAATGAATGCTTATTCTTTTCTGAGAAAGAAAATGAATGCTTAGAAATACATCTAATCTACGAGCTCATAAGAGAGAATTATTCTCTTTAATAAAAAGAAACTTTTGTGTCGTGCAGGGCACAATATGATTCTATCTTTTGTTTCATCAGAAAAAATCTGGGACGGAAGGATTCGAACCTCCGAGTAACGGGACCAAAACCCGCTGCCTTACCACTTGGCCACGCCCCATTTCATTTCGTTTTATGCGACACTAATAAACACTAGTGGTTTTATATATTATTTGTCAATCCCACTTCAATTACCTAAAAAATGAGGGATATTTTCTTGCTAGGATTCTAGACATGCGGATAATATAGAATCCAAAAAATGCATTGATCATTACATGGAATTCTATTAAGATATTATATGAAAGTCGAATTTCTTCCATTCTCATTTGAGAATGCGAATACAAGGAGGTATTTTTAGTTTGGGAAAGTGCAAAGAAAAAAGAATTTTGAATCCACCTTTTTTTTCCTTTTTCCCTTAGAAAAATAACTCAATCAAAATCCAATTATCTACTCTACAAGAACGAAATGCTTGTTATGCCTAATATACTTAGTTTAACCTGTATCTGTTTTAATTCTGATCTTTATCCGACTAGTTTTTTCTTCGCCAAATTGCCCGAAGCTTATGCCATTTTCAACCCAATCGTGGATTTTATGCCTGTCATACCTGTACTCTTTTTTCTATTAGCGTTTGTTTGGCAAGCTGCTGTAAGTTTTCGATGAAATCTTTACTATTCTGTCTGCCAAATTGAATGATGTATTCATTCCAAAAAAAGAAAAAAAGTGGATAATTCTAAAATTCAAATTCTTATATATTGAATGTATAGCAGCAGCAATAAATTTAGATCAGCCTTTCTACCCCCTGCACCTACATTGAGCAGGTACCTTTAGGTACCCGCACAATACCTAAACTAATTTAGGATATTGATAAGAGTGCTTATTCTAAATCAATTCTTACTATTTTTTTTAAGAATTGATTTTTGCATTTTTAGGTGTCAAAATAAACAAAACCCATCCTAGTGGATCTGTGTGGTAAGGAAAAACGGGTAATCTATTCCTTAGAAAAAAAAATCTTGGAGATTATGTAATGCTTACTCTCAAACTTTTTGTTTATACAGTAGTGATATTCTTTGTTTCCCTCTTTATCTTTGGATTCTTATCTAATGACCCAGGACGTAATCCTGGGCGTGAGGAGTAAAATCCAAAATTTTTGGGAATTTTTTCTTACAAATTGGATTTATTTCGTACATTTATCTATGATAAAATCCGGGGGTCAGAATTCCTTACAATTCGAAAGTCCCAAATGATCCGGGGGGGCGCGGAAAGAGAGGGATTCGAACCCTCGGTACAAAAAAATTGTACAACGGATTAGCAATCCGCCGCTTTAGTCCACTCAGCCATCTCTCCCCGTTCCAAATCAAAAGGTTTTCGTGATATGACGGAGACAAGAAATAACGATTGCAAAAAATCCTTCTTTTTCTTTCATTTCAAAAGTGCATAAAAATTATATTGCCAATTCCATTTTAGTTATATTCTTTTTTCTTAATGTTAATAAAAAAAAGAAGAAAATTCTTGTTTTTTCTTTCTAAAATTCGATATAGGCTGAGAGACAATCAGATATATTTTCTCTTCAACGGGCAGTTCCATATAGGATTTGTTAGAATAAAACAAGCAGGTTATAAAAAAAACTCTTTTTTTTATTATTTATCCACAAAGCAAAAAGGGTTCTTATCAAACCCACCATAAAATTGGAAAGAAAGATAAAGTAAGTAGACCTGACCCCTTGAGTGATGCCTCTATCCGCTATTCTGGTATATAAATTCGATGTGGATGAAATTGGTGTATAAGCAGATTTTTTTTATTTCCTTAGACTTAGATCGCGCAAGGTCAAGAATTTTTCGCTATTTACGATTTTAAATTCTTGTTACTAGACGTTTTCCATAGGAATAAGAAGAAATCGCAACTCTTTTCCGTTACACATAAAAAAGAGTTTCAAAAGTTCATTTTTCTTTTCAATATCTTTCTTTTTTTTTTCAGAATCCTATTTTTGTTCTTCCACCCGTGCAATAGAGAGCGAATGAGAAAAGAGGGGGGGTTATTTTCCCTTAAAAGATAGGCTTGGAAATAGGAATCATGGAATAATGCTGAATTCAAATGCTTATTTCTTTATTTCTATAGTATAAGAGTATAAGAAAAATTAATTGAATGAAATTCATGGATTTACCACGACCTCGGTTGTGACCCCATAGATAAAAATGAAAAATTTCTATCTTCGAGACCATTGAAAAAGGGCATTGAACGAGAAAGAAATCGTCCACAGATAATAAAACTAGCGTATGCCCTGGAAGTAATATGAGGTGCTCGGAAATGGTTGAAGTAATTGAATAGGAGGATCACTATGACTATAGCCCTGGGTAGAGTTACTAAAGAAGAAAATGATCTATTTGATATTATGGACGACTGGTTACGAAGGGACCGTTTCGTTTTTGTAGGATGGTCCGGCCTATTGCTCTTTCCTTGTGCTTATTTCGCTTTAGGGGGTTGGTTTACAGGGACTACTTTTGTAACTTCTTGGTATACCCATGGATTGGCTAGTTCCTATTTGGAAGGTTGCAATTTCTTAACCGCGGCGGTTTCCACCCCTGCCAATAGTTTAGCACACTCTTTGTTGCTACTATGGGGTCCGGAAGCACAAGGGGATTTTACTCGTTGGTGTCAATTAGGTGGTCTGTGGACTTTTGTCGCTCTCCATGGGGCTTTTGCACTAATAGGTTTCATGTTACGTCAATTTGAACTTGCTCGGTCTGTTCAATTGCGGCCTTATAATGCAATTTCATTCTCTGCTCCAATCGCTGTTTTTGTTTCCGTATTCCTTATTTATCCACTGGGACAATCTGGTTGGTTCTTTGCGCCGAGTTTTGGCGTAGCAGCTATATTTCGATTCATCCTTTTCTTCCAAGGATTTCATAATTGGACGTTGAACCCATTTCATATGATGGGAGTTGCCGGGGTATTAGGCGCAGCTCTGCTATGCGCTATTCATGGGGCTACCGTAGAAAACACTCTATTCGAAGATGGTGATGGTGCAAATACCTTCCGCGCTTTTAACCCAACTCAAGCTGAAGAAACTTATTCAATGGTCACTGCTAACCGCTTTTGGTCCCAAATCTTTGGTGTTGCTTTTTCCAATAAACGTTGGTTACATTTCTTTATGCTATTTGTACCCGTCACCGGTTTATGGATGAGTGCTATTGGCGTAGTTGGCCTGGCTCTGAACCTACGCGCCTATGACTTCGTTTCCCAGGAAATCCGTGCAGCGGAAGATCCTGAATTTGAGACTT